ACATTTTTTTGTGAAAACTGTTAAAAAAATAGATATATATCTATTCATTTTTGCGAAGTCACGTCTTTTTCCAATATTTATTCTTTATTACATTACAATATTTATACCAGAAGATTTAATCAATGAATTAGAACGAATCAATCGATCCATTTTTTTTTTATACTATGTTTCTAATGGATACGTCTCTTTTAGATCATGATTATATTTTATTTTTTAGACTATGATTCCATATTCATAAAATTTATAAGATTTATTTCCAGTTTTAGATCTTTCAATAATAACTCCTTACTCCCATGGATCTATTTCAAATTCATGAATCATCCCAGGAATTTTTCTATTTGATTGTATAGTTTATACCCACTATGTAATGCACACAACACAAAACAGATGGTTATTCTATTTTCATCATAGAATGATTATTCGAGTCTTTTTAACCTTTGGGTCATATCAATTAAACCTTCTATAATTAGCCTAATCGGTAAGATAAATTCTTTGATTCTTCAACTTCGATGAAATCGGAATAGTTCCTTTCATTCTTAGACAACTACATTTGGATTAAATTAAATCGAATCTAATCGGATTCAAATATTTTCTTCTATTGATTCCTTTCAAAAAAACAAATAATTTGAATAGAAGGTCATATCTTTTTTTTAATGATTCTTTTTTATGTTATTTCGTACTGTACAATTAATTCCTTTGTTTGTGGGATCATTTTCTCGCAAGAGGTAGTTAAAATAAAAAAATTATAGAATGGATTGTTACCTATGCCTAGATCTCGGATAAATGGAAATTTTATTGATAAGACCTTTTCAATTGTAGCCAATATCTTATTACGAATAATTCCGACAACTTCAGGAGAAAAAGAGGCATTCACCTATTACAGAGATGGTGCGATTTGATTTTTTTATTTACTGCTTTCGGTCTTCGGGGAAAGATACATTATTCGGGATAGAAAGAAAACAAATTTGAAATAAATCTACGCTTTTTGTAAAGGTGAAGTTTGTAAATAAAACAATTCCTTCTGTCGTGTATCCACGATTAATGCAGCCTCAGATGCTTCAATTATCAATTCTAGTATTCAGCGAAAGGTTACACACCTATCCTATGGGTTAAGTCAACCCTACTCCACGAGTACCGATAGGCAGCATAGGGGAAGAAGCACTACGCCTAGGAATCAACAATACGAAAACTTTGTTAGAAATTATACCTTTTCTTTGTCGGGATCGGGACTAAGAAGAATGGTTGGGACAACAGACATCCATCTCGTTCGTATTTTGGATACCCGTATAACCATCGAAGACTGTTGAAGTGACTAATTCCTGGAAATTGAGGGGCGTTAAGGACAAAGAAATTGTTAGAGTTATCATTTTTATAAGGTACTTGATGTTAAGAAAAGATCTTTTACAGGAAGGTTGGCTAGAAATTTCTTGTAAAAACACTAGCCCCCTTCGGTTCATAATGAAATTATTTCAATCTTTTTTGATTCCAGATATTCTTCTCATTATGCACATAAAAATCAAAAAAGGAGGAGCCGTATGAGATGAAAATCTCACGTACGGTTCTGGAACGGAGATTCTTTGAATCGAATGACGACCGTAACGGATGTCAGCTCAATCCGAAGGAAATTATGCGGAAGCTTTACAGAATTATTATGAAGCTATGCGACTAGAAATTGATCCCTATGATAGAAGTTATATACTCTATAACATAGGCCTTATCCATACAAGGAACGGAGAACATACGAAAGCTTTGGAATATTATTTTAGGGCGCTAGAACGAAACCCGCTCTTACCACAAGCTTTTAATAATATGGCCGTGATCTGTCATTACGTGCGACTATCTCCACTATAGAAAGAAAAAAAAGGAAAGAAAGAGAAAAAAAATGCGCGAATAAATACTCGAAAATAGGCTTTCTACATATCATAGGTATCGTCCAAAACAACGATTTTTATCAGCTGTAGCAAAGAAAAAGAAAGAAACTTCGTAGAAGTCGAAGTAGGAGGTAATAGGTATGCCTAGATCCTTTAGTCTATGGATAAAGAAAGGGTCTAATTGACAGAAAAAGCACCGTAAAGATCAATTAAGTGAGATTTTGGTCCGATACAATAAGAACTGCTTACTTATGTAACGATAGGAGATAAAAGTTAGGAATCAACTTATGTAATAGAGTCGATCCCCTAAGGTATTGAGCAGCGGTGTAGAATCAGATCCCAAAGATAGTAAGTCTTTTCTTCCTTATCAAAGAAAAGACTTTTTCAAAAATTCTATATCTATATAAATTTATATATGAAACCGAGATAGTTACCTTTCAGAAAACTCTAATGATAGCGGAAAGACCTATGTTTTATTCTTCTGAAGGTGGGAGAAAAGATAAAACTAAAACTGATTCAACTATTAATCAAAATTAAAGTTTGAAACTCATCTACTTAACCTCTTTTGGTTAACTCGAAAAAAATGAGATAGATCCATGAGAAATCTCATTCAATTAGATATGGTATTA